TCTTAATATGTTTTTCAGAATTTTCTTAATATTTAATAAATAGGCGAGACTAGAAATTCATTTCGGACAATTGAACCTTCTCAAATTGTTTTTTCTTAAGAACCAAAAAAATTTGTGCCAAAATAATGGATAACAAGAAGAACAAAAGACCTTGGATACGTAACGGATCTTGAAGTACTATTTCTGCATCCCCCTGACCAAATCCGCCCACATTAGGATTACTCGTTAATGGTTGATCAAGTTTGATGGATTCACCTTCTGAAACAAGAAGTTCTGGTCCTGGAGGTATAATATTAATTACTTCACGTCCATCCGATGTATCCACTATAGTTATTTCGTATCCCCCCTTTTCTTTTCGTATAATTTTTTTGACTATACCCGCTGTTGTAGCATTATAAATATTATTATTACTCTTGCTACCGTCGAGATAAATCTGACCCCTTCCCCTGTTCCCACCTACGTATATAGGATATTTTAAGAAGTGAATATCTTTCTTAGTAGCTGGATCTGGGGAAAGAATAGGAAAGGTGATTTCATTATATTTTTTACCAGGAACAGGTCCTACCACAAGAATATTTTTTTTTGTGGGGCGATAGTTTTGAAAAGACAGATTACCTATCTTTTCTTTAATTTCAGGTGAAATACGATCGGCAGGGGCCAACTCAAAACCTTCCGGTAAAATAAGAACAGCCCCCACATTCAAACCCCCTTTTTTACCATTAGCAAGAACTTGTTTCACTTGCATATCATAAGGAATTCGAACAACTGCTTCAAATACAGTATCGGGAAGTACCGCTTGTGGAACCTCAATATCCACGGGCTTATTAGCCAAATGACAATTGGCACAGACAATACGGCCGGTTGCTTCTCGTGGATTTTCATAACCCTGCTGTGCAAAAATGGGATATGCATTTGAAATGGGTGCTCGAGTTATTATATATATTATGAGTGATATGGAAATGGATTGGGTAATCTTTTCCTTTATCCAAGAAAAAACATTTCTAGTTTGCATGGTCTAATCATTGATCCTGAAAATTTCTACAATAAAATTAGGTAGGTCACTGATATAGTTCCCTATTCATGATTCTGTTATTTACTGAATTTTTTTTCTTTTTTCGTTCCTTTCTACCTACCCCCCCCACACACATAAGTTATTCTTTCTATATTTTAGGAAAAAAGAAAAAAAATTCAAGTGAATCAGTAGATTGTTTTTTCAGTCATTCATTGAATGATAAATCACTACAAGTGATGGAGATACGCGATTTAAATAACGGAAAATCCAATATTTAAAAATTGTATCTAAAATGACTGGAAAAGTAGAAACAAGACCGGATATAATTTGTTCATTCTGAGCAAATCCAAAATCTTTATAGATGGAACCAATCATTAGTTCCCAACCATGGGTCGAATGGAATCCTATACATAAATCAGTTAATAGAAGAATAGAAAAAGATTTTATTGTGTCACTTAAGTTATATAGAAATTCTTGAACCCAGGAATTAAGAATAAAAAGTTCTTGATTACCTAGAATAGAATAACTACTTAGAATAAAGAAACAGATTATATTTGTCGAAAAGTGCAAAATCGTATGGATATGATTTTCGTTGTACGTTTTAATTAATTGGATAGTTTCTTTGTGGATTCCAGTACGAAGGTTTTGTAGACGTGTTTCCGGATATTCCTTTAGCATTTCATCCAAGAAGAACAAGTCCTTAAATTCATTGAACTTTTTTAGAATACTCTTTTCTTTAATATCATTGAAAAAAATTGCGGATTGCCTAGTATTCCACCAATTAGTAAACCAATATTCCAGACATTTCTTAACTGTGAAAGAGATGCACCAGGGCAAAAAGACTATAGATGTAAGATATAGAAGGGGAATGAATGTTTTCTTTTTTGCCATTTTTTTCTTTAATGAACTCAGCTTCACCTCAGTCGTCAACTCTATATGATAATAATCCTTCTATCAAGTATAAGTTTTATTACAAATTATAGAGCCGGTATTTATATATAAATAGATAATCTATTCACGCGTTTTTTATTTGCAATTCGGGAATTAGTTCGGTGCCTTGTTGAATTTAGATTTAGAAAAGATACAGAAATCGAAAGAATAGACTATCAATTCGAATGAATCAAAAAAAATATTATTTCAAAAGATATCCCTTGCTAAGATTCAAAACTTTTATTTCTTTTGATGAATATATGAAAGAGCACTTTGAATAATGAATATTCTAGTCGGATTTCTAAACCAAATAATATCCCATTTGTAAAAATTGAAATATTTCGGTACACACAAGGAATAGTACAATTTTCCAGTTTTAGGTGTAATTTCTGGTGGAGTCAAATTCTGATCAATACAAAAGTGGCACATTTAAAAACATGGCTAAGTCTCCAGCTTTCTGTGCAATTTGTAGTGGAGTCAAATCATCTTCAATACGAGTCAAGGGAATTAACTCATTTTCTATGGTTTCCATATAAATGATACTATAATAATTAAGGGTACGAGTAAAAAAACCTTTTTCTTGAACTGTTGTCATTATTCTGATGGACCAAATATTGTCTATGGGTACTTCGGAAATGGTAGAACGATTTTTTCCAGGAAATCCCCAACGAATAAAACGTACTATTCTCTCTTTTTTATCGTAGATATTATAACCACCATCCACATCCCACACAATTGTCGACCACAAATAAAAACTAATACAAAGACTCGTGATTCCATTTAAAAATATTGTGGCCCCTTGTGGAATAAACGAGAAGTAAATATAGTCCAGAATAAATGGAAAATCACTAATTTCTTCAGAAAAAAAAATATGAAATCCATACCAAGATAACTGTAAATTCCAATCCCTAACAACGCTAAAGAACCTAAAGACAGATTCGAAGCCCAGATGCAATTACTTACTCGTCGAGACCAGACCCTCTTATAGCCTCTATAAGTAATTGCTCTGACCTTAGAACTATGAGCATAATGTTGTCCTCCTTTTATTTACAACAATTCTTCAAAAATGAATATATTCATATTATCTCCTTTGTTTATTTTATATAAAAATTTGGTGGGGAATAAAAAAAATCCTAGCGTTTTCCTTATTTGTGAAGGTGAAGTAATTTTCATCAATTAGTACTATTTTATTTATAATTAAAGAGTAATTCATTGAATTACTTCAAGATCCAAAAATATATATACAATATATATATAATATATAAGATTTGTCCCTACTGCCCGTATCTAAAAAATCTTGTTTTTTTGAATATGAAGAAATAAAGAAGCCATTGCAAGTGCCGGAAATACTAGGCCCACTAAAGGCACAAAAATGGAAGGAAAGTTTATCATAGAATGGGTACCTCGATTTATTATTTGTACCTGTTATATATATTATTGTTCTATTATTGTTATATTAATATTAAAATATTAATATTCATTATTTTTATTTGATTTTAATATTGTTATAAAGATAGTCTAGAATTACTAGAATTCATATATACTTAGTATATATGAATTCTAGTAATTCTAGCTAAGTAAACATATATATATAATTCATTCTATATAATCAATATAGAATATAAGAGATCCATAATTCAAAATAAAAAAAATTATATTTAACTAGTTAAAAAGAATAAGACGACAAAATGAAATCTCAAATCCTGTATTTGAGAAAAATACTTTTTCCTAATTTTTTATTCAATTGCTACAAGATCAATAATTCCGTGAGCTTGGGCTTCTACGGCTGACATAAAAACATCCCTTTCCATGTCTTCGGATACAACCCATAAAGGTTTGCCCGTTCTTTGTACATAAACCCTTGTGATAGTTTCACGTAGTTTCAGTAGTTCTTCTGCTTCCAAGATAAATTCTCCTGTTTGTGCCTCCTGAAAAGAACTAGCAGGTTGGTGAATCATTACCCTGATGATATAGATTAATTAAGTGTTTTCCTTATCTTGATAAAAAAAATTCTCTATTGGTAAAGATTTTCTTTATTCCCAAAACTGATATGAAAGTATTTTCCAAATTTACTCAAACTAAGCTTAAAAGGATAAATACAAATAAAAAAATAAAAACGAACAAAGATAAGATTCAATAACCGTACAAGCATTTTCTGCATATTGATGCATACGGCTCTTTGACATATGTAATTTATTTTTTCTTTTCCATCGAAGAAAGAAGTAAAAAATCTATTGGATTTTTTGGATTTCAATCCTTAAATAATAAATATAAAATAAGTAAAATAATAACCAACCTTTTTTTGATTTTTGAATATTTTGAAATACTACGATGGTTCCGTTGTCTTCTTATTTCGTCTTGTTTTTTTATTCAACAATCCAAAGGTTTCTTTTTTTTTTTTTTTTATCATATGATATGTCATTTTTTCTTCTAATTCTAATCAAAATTAATGTTGTAAAGCATAAATATTGTTAAAAGTTTTCTGGTATGAAAACAAACGAAAAACAAAAAAAAGTCTGTGACACTAAAACTAAACTAAGTTTCTAATAACTAAACTAAGTTTCTAATAAAGTAGATAGAATTAGAAATACCCTTTTTTTCATACTTACTCTTTCTATACATAATCGAATAATTAAAAAAAACAAAGATTTGCATATCGAATTCGAAGTACCATGCGATTTTTACTTAAGTGTTTTTATGGTGAAGGTATAGTCTTTATATATATTCTTAAATAAAAGAATCGTTGGCGCCAAGCGTGAGGGAATGCTAGACGTTTGGTAATTTCTCCTCCTGCCAAAAGGAAGGATCCCATTGAAGCGGCTAATCCCATACAGACTGTCTGTATGTCTGGTTGTACAAATTGCATTGTATCATAAATAGCTATTCCGGGTATTACCCAACCGCCTGGAGAATTTATAAACAGATACACATCTTTGTTATCATTTTCTATACTGAGGTATACCATAATGCCAATAAGTTGATTCGATATTTCACTATTAACCTCTTGGCCTAAAAAAAGTAATCTTTCTCGATAAAGTCGATTGATTGGGACTTAATTTTATCCCTTATAATAGCCGTACATGCACCTTTTGGTGCATACGGTTCACTAAAAATCATAAACAAAAAGGAATCAATGTGTCTATTTCAACCTTCTTTACCTTTTCATAATGTTCATAATGGATTTTTTCGAATTTCTAACGAAAAAACAATGTACTTAATTTATTGAACTAACTTCTCATTGATGTATTGCTTTCATCGGGATCGAACCCTAATCACAATGTAATTTTCTTGTTTCTTAATGGACTTCTTCAATTCTTTTAGGTTTCTTTTCTACTCTGACTAAAGATCTGCCCGATTTTGATTTGTACATACAGGACAAATACTACAATACCATGTCTTTTTGCTACAACTTTTATCTTTTCTGAATTTATTATTTCATCTTTTCTATCAAATATATGATAGAAATATTAATAGTAGATATATTCCTAATTGGTTTTTTTCTAAGCAGAGCCTGAGTACCTCATTTTTTTAATCCAACCAAGTCAACCATAAATTCTTATAAATTTTAAATAGTAATCCCAATACCCCTCCCCAAAAACCAAAAAATTGATTTTATTGGACTTCATTATACTTCACGCTCTAAATTTTTTATGATTCAATGATTTTTTTTTAGGGTGAAAAAGAGGATATCCCGATCGAGGGAGAAAATGGGGAAATCCCATATGACCGAATATATCTGACAAGTCGCACTATATATCAACCCAAGATGCATCTTCTTCCCCAGGACTTCGAAAGGGTACTTTTGGAACACCGATGGGCATAAAATGAAGAGAAAAAAGAAAATTATATATCTCACTTTAGTGTGGAAACGTAAGAATGGGTTTATTATGTTAAAAATGATTTGCTGCTTTTATTATATTGTACTTTACTTTTTTTATAAATCATATAGATAAAAAAAAAGAAAACCAAATAAAGTAATATTATTACGAATGGCTAGGTGGGTTGATAAAAAATTATGCCTGTCTCTGTATGTATTTATTTAAATACTCAAAAAGAAAATTGTCAACCCCTCCACCACCATTGCATTGCGTATTGGTACTTATTGGGTATAGAATAGATCTGCTTGCGTCTTTTTGTTCCTACAAATATGATTGATTGTTCCACTATTACAAAAAAACTAGAACAAATATGAATTCTTTCTTCAAAATAATCGACTCAAAGGCAAGGTTCCCATAGTACAGTTTTTCTAGCGCAATAAAGTAACATAGTGTCTATTTTTTGTTGATATAAGAGGTATTTTCATGGGTTTACCTTGGTATCGTGTTCATACTGTTGTATTAAATGATCCAGGCCGTTTACTTTCTGTTCATATAATGCATACAGCTCTAGTTGCTGGCTGGGCCGGTTCAATGGCTCTCTATGAATTAGCAGTTTTTGATCCCTCTGACCCTGTTCTTGATCCAATGTGGAGACAGGGTATGTTTGTTATACCCTTCATGACTCGTTTAGGAATAACTAATTCATGGGGTGGCTGGAATATCACAGGGGGTACTATAACGAATCCGGGCATTTGGAGTTATGAAGGTGTGGCTGGGGCACATATTGTGTTTTCAGGATTGTGCTTTTTAGCGGCTATTTGGCATTGGGTTTATTGGGATCTAGAAATCTTTTGTGATGAACGTACCGGAAAACCTTCTTTGGATTTGCCCAAAATTTTTGGAATTCATTTATTTCTTGCCGGGGTGGCTTGTTTTGGTTTTGGAGCATTTCATGTAACAGGATTGTACGGTCCTGGAATATGGGTATCCGATCCTTATGGACTAACAGGAAGGGTACAATCCGTAAATCCCGCATGGGGTGTGGAAGGTTTTGATCCTTTTGTTCCGGGGGGGATAGCTTCTCATCATATTGCCGCAGGAACATTGGGAATATTAGCAGGTCTTTTCCATCTTAGTGTGCGTCCACCCCAACGTCTATACAAAGGATTGCGTATGGGAAATATTGAAACTGTCCTTTCCAGCAGTATTGCTGCTGTCTTTTTTGCAGCTTTTGTTGTTGCTGGAACTATGTGGTATGGTTCAGCAACTACCCCGATTGAATTATTTGGTCCCACTCGTTATCAATGGGATCAGGGATATTTCCAGCAAGAAATATATAGAAGAGTTGGTGCTGGGCTAGCTGAAAATCAAAGTTTATCAGAAGCTTGGTCGAAAATTCCCGAAAAATTAGCTTTTTATGATTACATCGGAAATAATCCAGCAAAAGGGGGATTGTTTAGAGCGGGTTCAATGGACAATGGGGATGGAATAGCTGTTGGTTGGTTAGGACATCCGATTTTTCGAGATAAAGAGGGGTGTGAACTTTTTGTACGTCGTATGCCTACTTTTTTTGAAACATTTCCAGTTGTTTTGGTAGACGGAAACGGAATTGTTAAAGCTGATGTTCCTTTTCGAAGGGCAGAATCAAAATATAGTGTCGAACAAGTAGGTGTAACTGTTGAGTTCTATGGTGGCGAACTCAATGGAGTCAGTTATAGTGATCCTGCTACTGTGAAAAAATATGCTAGACGTGCTCAATTGGGTGAAATTTTTGAATTAGATCGTGCTACTTTCAAATCAGATGGTGTTTTTCGTAGCAGTCCAAGAGGCTGGTTTACTTTTGGACATGCTTCGTTTGCTCTGCTATTTTTTTTCGGGCACATTTGGCACGGTGCTAGAACTTTATTCAGAGATGTTTTTGCTGGTATTGACCCAGATTTGGATGCTCAAGTAGAATTTGGAGCATTCCAAAAACTTGGAGATCCAACTACAAGAAGACAAGTAGTCTAATAGAACATTCTTTTATTCCTTTTTCGACTTTTTTTTATCTGGTAGATGAGTCCCAATAAACAAAAAACAGGTATGAAAGCTATAATCATAAACCACGATCAAATTTATGGAAGCATTGGTTTATACATTCCTCTTAGTCTCGACTTTAGGAATCATTTTTTTCGCTATCTTTTTTAGAGAACCCCCTAAAGTTCCAACTAAAAAGATAAAATAATTTTGAATTATCTCAATTGAAGTAATGAGCCCTCAATATTGGGGGCTCATTACTTCAACTAGTCCCCATGTTCTTCGAATGGATCTCTTAGTTGTTGAGAGGGTTGCCCAAAAGCAGTATATAGGGCATACCCAGTAAAACTTACAAGTAAACCAGATATAGAGATGGCAACAAGAGTAGCTGTTTCCATTATTAGAATTATAAAACTTCAAGACTGCAATAAATCTATAGGATAAGATCCTTTATTTACAGTGGAATGGTATACAAAGTCAACAGATCTCAATGAATAAAAAATAAGATTTATGGCTACACAAACTGTTGAGGATAGTTCTAGATCTGGTCCAAGACGAACTGTTGTAGGGGATTTATTGAAACCATTAAATTCAGAATATGGTAAAGTAGCTCCGGGATGGGGCACTACTCCATTGATGGGTGTTGCAATGGCTTTATTTGCGATATTTCTATCTATTATTTTGGAGATTTATAATTCGTCTATTTTACTGGACGGAATTTCTATGAACTAGATTCACAAGAATTGAGTAACAAGCTTTTTAATAGAAAGTAAAGTGAAACATTTAGGTTTATTATTATATTAGCCTATTCCATTTTTATTTGGTAGTTCGATCGTGGAATTTCTTTGTTTCTGTATTTCCGGAATATGAGTGTGTGACTTGTTATAATTGATCCTATTGATAATACAGAACAAAAAAAAGATCTGTCGTCTTGATAGAGATGTCTTTATCCCGTTAGATATTTATTCTAGTATCTGGAGCACGGAATATAAAAACTAAATTCTAAAATATTAAAACTATGATTCATACTAACTATTTAGACCTCGTAATCGGACTTAAACAAAAAATTCAACAAAATAAATAGCAGTTCCAAGAATAATTTGAAAAAATTTGAATTTCGGCGTTTCCCTTTACTTTGTTCCAAGGACAAACGTTTTTTTGGATTTTTTCACATTATATCTATTCATTGAATAAGTGATGATGCAACAATTCTTACTCAAGGAATTTTTGGATTTTGATTAATACTTTTTTTTGAATCATCGTGGTTCTGGTATGAATCTGATGTTTATATATATATTAATATATATATTAATTGATTTATATGATCTTAACAAGGGAATTCCTATCAAAAATAATTCAATATAAAGAGGACACCAGTAAAATCATATTAAACACAAATAAAAAAAGTGAAGTAAATAATAGAATATTCAAGAGGCCTGTAAAAATCAAGATAAAGACGAGTGAGCCGACTTGAGATTTTGGCATTAGAACCACAAAGAATAGCTTTTAGATTTCTATTTTTTTTTTATCTTCAAAGAATAAATAAATCATAGGATCAAGTTACGAAATTTCAAACTTATATATATCTGTTTTATATAGAACTAATATTGGGTGGGGTATTTTTGTTTGAGCCGTACGAGATGAAATTCTCATATACGGCTCTCAGGGGGGTTGCTTTGGTTTACCTATCTCAATAAAGTCTATGATTGGTTCGAAGAACGTCTTGAGATTCAGGCGATTGCTGATGATATAACCAGTAAATACGTTCCTCCCCATGTAAACATATTTTATTGTTTAGGAGGAATTACACTTACTTGTTTTTTAGTCCAAGTAGCGACAGGATTTGCTATGACTTTTTATTATCGTCCGACCGTTACTGAAGCTTTTGTTTCTGTTCAATATATAATGACTGAGGCTAACTTTGGTTGGTTAATTCGATCAGTTCATCGATGGTCAGCTAGTATGATGGTCTTAATGATGATCCTACACGTATTTCGCGTGTATCTCACAGGTGGTTTTAAAAAACCTCGCGAATTAACTTGGGTTACAGGTGTAGTTTTGGCTGTATTGACCGCATCTTTTGGTGTAACTGGTTATTCTTTACCTTGGGACCAAATTGGTTATTGGGCAGTCAAAATTGTAACGGGCGTACCAGAAGCTATTCCTGTAATAGGATCGTCTTTAGTAGAGTTATTACGCGGAAATGCTAGTGTGGGACAATCCA